CGAAGCAAGAAGAAAGAAGGAATCAATTGATTTTCTGGATGACACAATATGGATTTCTATAGATGAGACATCCTGCAAATCATTTCGATACTAATCTTACTCTAGAAAAAGAAAATTTCAAGCAAAAAAAAGACTCTTAATGCTCCGGGCGAAAAGATGAAATCTTGGATTTTTGCGCATATCCCAATCCTTATTGATTATTTCATCACAGTTCAAATTTTCTTTTTTTTTACTTTTTTTATAAGTTCATTGAAGAAGTTTTATTTACTCAGTAAGTTACTCCCACCCCTTTTTTTGTTTGTCCACTACTTCTTATGAATCGAAACAAACGAGTTCCGATAGAACTGGAAAATCAAATAAATAGTAATCTTTGACGAACAGGATCAAGAATCATTATTATTTCCACACAAGAAAAGGAATTTTCCACCCTTTTCTTGTGTGGAAGATTAGGAAGACGAGTAATCCCTCCTAGAATCATTTGTTCCTTTCATTTATCCGCGTGTATTCTCCTCCTACTTATGCCTATTATCTATTAGAATTCGATTCTTTTAGGTACAAAAAAACTATTGATGCATTACATGGCATTTACAATCTGCCAATGGGAAGCCTAACATAGTCACAACACTCCCATTTTGATTGAAAAAAAGAAGGGGGGATCAAGTAGTCTTCTTCGCAATATACATACTATTGCTAGGAATGGGATACAAGCAATTTCCGGCATCTCGCAGAAAAACAGTATAAACAAAGCAAGCAAAACATTTTCCATGATTTTTTTGAATCATACATAATTGCATCGATCACAACAATTCGGCTCTTTTTACCAACTTGATGAATCCGTGGATCTAGAAATTCATTTCGGACAATTGAACCTTCTCAAACTGTTTCTTTTTTAGAACCAAAAAGATTTGTGCCAGAATAACAGATGCCAAGAAGAACAACAAACCTTGGACACGTAATGGATCTTGAAGTACTATTTCTGCATCTCCCTGACCAAATCCACCCACATTGGGATTACTCGTTAATGGTTGATCAAGCTTGATAGATTCACCCTCTGAAACAAGAAGTTCTGGTCCTGGAGGTATAATATCAACCACTTGGTGTCCATCCGATGCGTCAGCTATGGTTATTTCATACCCCCCTTTTTCTTTACGTACTATTCTGCTTACTATACCTGCTGCTGTAGCATTATAGACTGTATTGTTACTCTTGTTCCCATCGGGATAAATCTGACCTCTTCCCCTGTTCCCACCTACATATATGGGATACTTTAAGAAGTGAACGTCTTTCTTAGTAGCAGGGTCCGGGGAAAGAATGGGAAAGACGATTTCACTATATTTCTGACCAGGAACAGGACCTACCACAAGAATATTTCTTTTAGTGGGGCGATAACTCTGAAAAGACAGATTGCCTATCTTTTCTTTCATCTCGGGAGAAATACGATCGGGGGGAGCTAATTCGAATCCCTCGGGTAAAATAAGAACAGCCCCCACATTCAAAGCCCCCTTTTTCCCATTAGCAAGAACTTGTTTCAGTTGCATATCATAAGGGATTCTAACAACTGCTTCAAATACAGTATCAGGAAGCACAGCTTGTGGAACCTCAATATCCACGGGCTTATTAGCTAAATGGCAATTGGCGCATACAATACGCCCAGTTGCTTCTCGTGGATTTTCATAACCCTGCTGCGCAAAAATGGGATATGCATTTGAAATAGATGTCCGAGTTATGACATATATCATGATCGATACGGAAATGAATCGAGTCATCTGTTCCTTTACCCAAGAAAAGGTATTTCTATTTTGCATGGTCCAATTATTGATCCCGGAAATTTCTACAATAAATTAGGTAGGTAGCTAGTATAGTTCCCTATCCACGATTCTGCCATTGTACTGGAGGGGGAATCCCTTAGACGGGTAGAAGTATAAAGAGTGAGTCAGATTAAAAATGGTTTGTTTATGTACGAAGTAACATTCGGATTTGATTGATATCGGCAGATCAAATGAGTTCTTCATTCATTCATTGAATGATAAACCACTACAAGTGAAGGAGATACACGATTTAAATAATGGAAGATCCAATATTTCAAAATTGTATCTAGAATGACTGGAAAAGTGGAAACAAGACCAGATATAATTTGATTATTATGAGCAAATCCAAAATCTTTGTAGACCGAACCAATCATTAGTTCCCAACCATGGGGCGAGTGGAATCCGATACATAAATCAGTTAATAAAAGAATAGAAAAAGCTTTTATTGTGTCGCTTAAGTTATAGAGGAATTCCTGAACCCAAGAATTAAGAATGACAAGTTCTTCATTACCCAGAATAGAATAACCACTTAGAATAGCAAAACAGATTATATTTGTCGAGAAATGCAAAATTATATGGATATGATCTTCATTGTGCATTTTGACCAATTGTATTGTTTCTTTGTGGATTCCTATACGAAGCTTTTGTATCTGTGTCTCCGGGTACTCCTTTATCATTTCGTCCAACAGGAATAGTTGTTCTAATTCTATGAATCTTTCTAGAACGTTCTTCTCTTGAATATCATTCAAAAAAGTTTCGGATTGCCTTGTATTCCACCAATTAGTAACTAAAGGTTCCAGACTTTTATTAAATGAGAGAGAGATCCACCAGGGCAAAAAGACTATAGATGCAAGATATGGGAGGGGAGTCAATGCTTTCTTTTTTGGCACTTTTAATCTGTTCTGTAAATTGTTAATGAAACTGCTTCATTCGCCGACTCTATCTGATCCGATATTTCTATGAAGCATGAGTTCTATAACAAGGTATGGAACCTATGGATCGGATCTATTCCTTCTTTTTTTTTGAATTGTTTAGTCCTTGGATCTAGAAAGAATATAGAAATAGAATAAAGGTCCGTTTCGAATGAAGAAATAATCAAGTTCCCAGATATCTCAATTGGTCAAATTCGAACCAATTGTATCTTCATTTGTTCCTTTCGATGAATGCCCGAAAAACCACTTGAAGTAATGAATATTATTCGGATTTCGAGACGAAAGAACTCCCCCTGGATCAATCAATTATTTCGAAATGTTTCACTGGCTACCCACAGCCCAGGAATAATTGAGGGGATATTTCTGAAGAATATTGATGATGAAATCCGAAATGGGTGGCAAAACAAGGGAGAAATTGAATAGTTATGAGAGATCCAATCGTTTGGTCATCAAGGAGCAAAAGAAAGGATAAAAAAAAAGAAACATCGATTGATGAAAGAGAGATAATTTACGAGATACGATCCATCTGTATCTAACGTATCAATTCAAAATATTGGTCCTAAAAATAAAAAGATGAATTCTGTACTGTATTCCGAAATGTTCTGATATGTGTGATGAATACATACTTATTAGATTTGTTACTAGTATGAAAGAATTGAGTTTAGTTCCATATGTAAAAAAAAGAGTTTTTGTTTTGGTGGATAAAAATAGCTTCTTATTATGGTTGTTCCGTATTCGTCCGCCTGCTTTATTCTATGGGCCACAACACAACGGTATTACCAACGGAACGGGGGAAATAGAATCGAACATGTTTTGCTCGAATAAACGTTCCGAAGAAACTTCAGTTATATTAAAAAGGGGATTCCTGAGTTCCTTCCCTCATGCGGAGAAAGCATTCATTCTTCAGTTCATTTCAAAATACTTCAATTGGTACGCGCAAGAAATAGGCCAATTCAGCAGCTTTTTGTTCAATTTCTCGTGGAGTAAAATTCTCATCGGTACGAGTCAAGGGAATGGCTCCCTGGCCTCTGATTTCCATATAAAGGACACGACGAGGATAAAGACCCTCTTTAACTTCCATTCTGATTGACTGGATATCTCTCATAAGGAATCGAAGGAAGATGCGACGATTTATTCCAGGAAATCCCCAACGAAAAATACACACTATTCCTTCTTTTCTATCAAAAAGATCATAACCACTACCTACATTCCACGAAATTGTGCACCACAAATAGGAACTAATGAACAGACCAGCGATCCCATAGAAAGACATCACGATTCCTTGGGGAAAAAAAAGGATTTCCTGAGAGGGAAATACGGATATCAGATTTCTACCAAGATAACTGGAAGTTCCAACCAATAAGAATCCTAGTGAACCTAAAAAAAGGATACAGGCCCAGCAGAAATTACTTGTTTTTCGAGACCCCGTTACAAGTTCTATCCATATACGTTCGGATTGCCAGTTCATACTCGATCCAGTTGCATTCTATTGCAATTGAGATAATAGAATAAGCCAAATGAATTTGACTTTACTTTTTTTTGTTTTGATCCCGAAGTAACTCTCAGCAACTAGCACTATTATGATGTAAACCATTAGGAGTAATTAATCGAATTGGTTAGATATAAAATAATAACATCCCCTTCATATGATCCCACTATGTATATCTACATACATATAGATACATTGACTTTCTATTTCAGATATTCGCTGATCTATTTGAAAACAAAAACAGCTATACCCACATATAATATACATGCATTTATCCATATATCATGGATCTGCATGCATAACAATAACAGCTTTTTTATTTGTGCTCGGAGGGAGTCACATGTCGTACCGTACCCTATTCCACTAAAAGATATCTGTATTATGATCCAAGTCCAAGTGTTAAAATAAATTGATGAGATTTGATCCCATCGGATCTAAACAATCTTGTTTTTTTGAACATGAAGAGATAAAGAAGCCATTGCAATTGCCGGAAATACTAGGCCCACTAAAGGCACAAAAATAGAGGGTAAATTGAAATCTGTCATAGAATAGGTGCCTCGATTTAATATTTGTACTTGTTAGAAATATATCTTATGATAAGTATATTTATTATAAGTATATAATAAGTGCAAGGAATGTAGAACTAAATAAGTGTACCTATTCATCTTTCTACACAAAATAGATGTATGATAATCCGCTTTTTTATTCTTGTTCTCCCGTCCTTATCTTATAATAAAGAGTTTCTTACGAGTTCCCTAAGGATTCGTTAGAATCCGATCCAACAGGGATTCTAGTAAAAAAAAAGGAGGTTCTCGGGAGATATAGATATAGAAATATGCAACATTTCTATTATAGATTTTCATTATTCTATATATTAATACGTAAGAAGGAAGGGAACATGAAATTCTTTTCATTTTCCCAATTCTATTCCGCGGAAAGAAGAATTCACTCTTTTCTCCTCTTTATTTTATAGAGGGTTCCTGATTTCTAATCATCAATAGGGGTAGGATAAAAAATCTGGAGAAAATAAAAATCAAAAAAGTCATTATCCGAAACTTCTGATTCTGACTATAGAACTTATGTCACCAAAGAAAACCCCATTCTTCTTATTTGGACTTTGATTGCGATGAACTAAAGTTCGCTACAAATAACTGAGCCTAGTACTAGTGCTCTACTTTAATTTTGAGTCAAGGGAAAGAAACCGTGTAGCTGAAATAACTCACTCAGAACACCTTTTAAAGGGTTACGTGGTACGATTGGATCAAATAAGCCCTTATGGAATGAATACTCAGCCGCTTGTGAACCCTCGGGTACTGTCTTATTCAATGTTTGTTCAATTACTCTTTTACCCGCAAATGCAATGTAGGCATTGGGTTCAGCAATAATGATATCTCCCAACATACCAAAACTGGCTGTCACTCCACCGGTTGTAGGAGATGTAAGAATTGATACATAGAATAACTTTTTATTTGATTGATAATCATATAAAGCGGAAGATATTTTAGCCATTTGCATCAAGCTCAAACTTCCTTCTTGCATGCGTGCTCCTCCAGAAGCACACACCATAATAACAGGTAAAGATCTATTAGTAGCATACTCGATCAAACGGGTGATTTTCTCGCCTACTACGGATCCCATACTACCTCCCATGAACTCAAAATCCATAACCCCCATTGCTATGGGAATACCGTTTAGTTGACCTATGCCTGTTTGAACAGCCTCAGTTAAACCTGTCTTTCTTTGATACGAATCGATACGATCTCTATAAGGCTCCTCTTCCGAGTGAAATTCAATGGGGTCGATAGAGACCATGTCTTCATCCATAGGATCCCAAGTGTCCGGGTCAATCGAAAGTTCGATTCTATCTGAACTGCTCATTTTCAAATGATATCCACATTGTTCACAAATATTCATTTTTGACTTAAAAAATTTCTTATAATTTAATCCATAACAATTTTCGCATTGAACCCATAAATGTCTGTATTTTTGATTTATATCGAAATCATTCGATCCTTCTCCTATATCACTGTCATTACCGCCAGTTCTTATATTAGAATTCCCACTATCACTACCACTTATACTTTCACCACTACAAATATAACTATAAATGTAACTATCAATACGGATTTCAGAACGAAGATAACTATCAATGCAACTATTAATGTGATTATTCCAACTATATTTAGTATCATACATGTCACAATCATAGTAGCGATTGTCACTCTTAGACCCATTATTCAGATAACTAGAAAAAGAACTTTCTAGTTCACTCAGAAAAGAACTATCATTGTCAATCTCAAAAATCTGATTTTCAATATCAAAATATACGGAATAACCGTTACCATTACTATCCCTAACTAAAAAAGTTTCATCAGAGATGAAACTCCAAATGTCCCTGACACCTAAAAAATGATCAACATTACTGCAACTATAACTGCCACTATCGCTCCAACTAGGAATGTTTTTATCCGTATCATTTAGAATGGGGTCTTCACTTCCACTGGTATTTCCAATAGGACAGCCAAGACTGTCCATTGATTTACTTAGCCCACACCTGTGTTCTAACTCCTCGTTAGACAATATCGAATTGAACCACCATTTTTCCATAGAGCCTTCCTGCCCCCTATTTGAAAATACAATAGATGAATAGTCATTCGATGAATAATCATTTTACTATTTCATTTCCTATCGGAATAAGCATATAGATCCAATTACTAGGATCATTAACTAATAACGAGTTAGCATTGAAAGAAATGATTCTGGGAATCCGGGGTATCAATTCACTATATATGATGGAACCTTTTCTTCAATTAAAGAGGGGTTTCTCCCATGTCATGTACAAATTCTCATCGAAAAGATAAATATTTGCTCCCTCCTATGAAGAATTCATTTTCGTAGAATCTTGTATAATAGAATATTAAGTGCCTATTGCAACACGGAATGAAAGGGACAATATACAGGATGGGTAGAAGGAGTTGTGACCCTTGGCTTGATCTATGGTCCGAAACTACGGGATATAAAATGATCCACCAATCCTAAGGATCCATAGGATTAATTATGGATCCAACAATAGAAGCATTGAGTTGTTTAGTCTTAGATCTTATCTTGTATTTAGATCTTGTATATATATAAATAGGTAAGGTATGTACTGATATATGCAAGATATATGCAAATAGATAGGATCTTCATTCTTTATTCGGCTCAATCCTTTTAGTAAAAGATTGGGCCGAGTTTAATTGCAATTAGGGGAACGAGCGGGAATTACTGGATT